CGCATCCCCCTGACCAAATCCACCTACATTAGGATTACTCGTTAATGGTTGATCGAGTTTAATGGATTCGCCCTCTGAAACAAGAAGTTCTAGGCCTCGAGGGATAATATCAATCACTTGACGTCCATTCGATGCATCCACTATGGTTATTTCGTATCCCCCTTTTTCTTTTCGTAAAATTTTGCTTATTATCCCTCCTGCCGTAGCATTATAAACTGTATTGTTACTTTTGCTACCATCAGGATAAATCTGACCCCTTCCCCTGTTTCCACCTACGTATATAGGATATTTTAAGAAGTGAACATCTTTATTAGTAGCAGGGTCTGGGGCAAGAATAGGAAAGGTTATTTCACTATATTTTTGACCAGGAACAGGACCTATCACAAGAATATTTTTTTTATTGGGGCGATAATTCTGAAAAGACAGATTTCCTATCTTTTCTTTCATCTCGGGTGAAATACGATCGGGAGGGGCTAATTCAAACCCCTCGGGTAAAATAAGAACAGCTCCCACATTCAAAGCTCCTTTTTTACCATTAGCTAGAACTTGCTTTAGTTGCATATCATAAGGAATTTTAACAACTGCTTCAAATACAGTATCAGGAAGTACCGTTTGTGGAACCTCAATATCCACGGGCTTATTAGCTAAATGGCAATTGGCACATACAATACGCCCAGTTGCCTCTCGTGGATTTTCATAATTCTGCTGGGCAAAAATCGGATATGCACTTGAAATGGATGCCCAAGTTATTATATATATCATGAGTAAGACAGATATGGAGCGAGTAATCTCTTCCCTTATCCAAGAAAAGGTATTTCTAGTTTGCATGGTCCAATCATTTATCCCGAAAATTTCTACAATAAAGTTAGGTAGGTCGATAATATACTTCCCTAGCCACAATTCTGCTATTTACATTTACTGAAAAAAAAAATCAATTTTTTTTGTTGAAATATACAAGGAATCCCTCATGGGTAAAAAGAGTAAAGTAAATACGACTTTGATTTGGTTATGATGTATAAGGTACGAAAGATTAGAAATTGGATCAGTGACTCATTTTTTAGTCATTTATTGCATGATAAATAACTACAAGTGACGGAGATACACGATTTAAATAACGAAAGATCCAATATTTCAAAATTGTATCAAGAATGACTGGAAAGGTAGAAACTAGACCAGATAAAATTTGCTCATAATGAGCAAACCCAAAATCTTTGTAAATATAACCAATCATTAGTTCCCAACCGTGAGGCGAATGAAATCCGATACATAAATCAGTTAATAAAAGAATCGAAAAAGCTTTAATTGTATCACTTAAATTATATAGGAATTCTTGAACCCAAGAATTCAGAATAAAAAGCTTTTCCTTACCCCAAAAGGAATAACCACTTAGAATAACGAAAGATATTAGATTTGTCGAGAAGTGCAAGATTGTATGGATACGATACTCATTGTGTATCTTGATGAATTGGATCGTTTCTTTGTGGATTCCTAGACGAAATTGTTGTAAATCGGTTTCTGGGTATTCCTTTATTATTTCATCGAGCTGGAATAGGTCCTCTAATTGTATGAATTTTTCTAGAACACTTTTTTCTTGAATATCATTCAAAAAAGTTTCGCCTTGTCTAGTATTCCACCAATTAGTAATCCAAGTTTTCAAACTTTTTTTACAGCAGAGAGAGATCAACCAGGGCAAAAAGACTATAGATGTAAAATAAAAAAAAGGAATGAATGCTTTTTTTTTTGCCATTTTGAATCTGTGAATTGTTAATGAACCTACCTCAGTTGTTGATTCTATTAGATCTAATATTTCTATCGAGCATGAGTTTCTATTCTAATTCGAATAGAATGTATTGAGCCTATGAATCCATTTTCTCTTTTTCTTTTGATTCAATACTTAGTCTTTGCTTTGAATCTAGAAAGAATAAAGAAATAGACTCAGAATACACTTCCAATTTGAATCAAGAAAAAATTGGGTTTCCAGGATGTTATTCTCCCTTTTTTCGATCAATACTAATTTCGAGATGAAGAAACTTTCTATCAAATATATCAAAAAAAACGAGCATAAAAGAATAGATTAATGTTTAATTGAAAAAAAAGAAAGAAATTCTTTAGTTTTTTCTTCCTACTGCCAAAGCATTTAGTCTTTTAAAATGAATTCATTTCAAAATACTTCAATTGGTACACGCAAGAAATAAGCCAATTCAGCAGCTTTTTGCTCAATTTCTCGTGTAGTAAAATTCTCATCAGTACGAATTAAAGGAATAGCCCCTTGACCTCGAATTTCCATATAAAGGACACGCCGAGCAGAAACACCCTCTTTAACTTCTATTCTGATGGACTGAATATCTTTCATAAGGAATCGTAAAAAGATGCGACGACTTTTTCCCGGAAATCCCCAACGAAAAATACGCACTATTCCTTCTTTTCGGTCGAAAAGATCATAACCACTACCCACATTCCACAAAATAGTGCACCACAAATAGCAACTAATAAAGAGACCTGCGATACCATAGAAAGACATCACAATCCCTTGTGGAAAAAAAATGATTTGCTGAGACGGAAATAACGATATAACATTTCTACCAAGATAACTGGAAGTTCCAACCAATAAGAATCCTAATGAACCTAAAAATAGGATAAAGGCCCAGCAGAAATTACTTGTTTTTCGAGACCCCGTTATAAATTCTATCCATATAGATTCTGATCGCCAACTCATATATATTAGATCCAGTTATACAATTTTTTGGAATTGAGAAAATATGACTTTCCTTTTTTTGTTTTCAAAGTAACTCTCATCAACTATTTTGTTGTGAATCTTTACCTCAGGAGTAATTCATAGAATTTTTTATATCTAAAATAATAACATCTCCTTCCTTTATATGATCCCCGATAGCTATATACATACAAATAAATACATTGACTTGAATTTCATACATCGGCCCGATGATGATCCATTTTTCAAAAGAGCGAAAATTTTTTTACTCATATAATACATTTACACATGCATAAGAGCTTTTTTTATTTATGTTTGTAGGAATCTATGTGTTATACAATATTCTACCAAATGGGTCTTATCGAATCGAAGTTTTTAAAATAAAAAAAGGAGTGATACGATTAGGTCTCATCCGATCTAAAAAATCTTATTTTTTTGAATATGAAGAAATAAAGAAGCCATTGCAATTGCCGGAAAGACTAGGCCTACTAAAGGCACAAAAATAGAGGGTAAGTTATTGAAAGTTGTCATAAAATGGGTACCTCAATTTAATATTTGTACCTGTTATTGTTATATTCTGAATTCTAAAGATATCTTAAAATATCTTGTATTTTTATTATTTCTATTATATATATTATATAATTATACTAAGTATCTTTTAAGTAAATATATATCTAATACTAATATACAACCTAATAGAAATATATAGAATAGAACCTAATAGAAATAGAATCAAAAAATAGGTACAAGAAACGCCAAACTAAATAAATGGACTTATTAATCTTTCAAAATCAAATAGATGTATCATAATCCCCTTGTTAGATTTATTATTCTTTTTGTCTTCTACGTCTATTCTAATAGTCATTAATAAAGAAAAAATTTGATTCCATTACAAATTTCTACAAAATCGATTAGAATATGATCCAACAACAGGGAATTTTCGGGAAATGCAAAAACTCTCTTCTGTATATATCTCTATTTGATATATCTATACATATGCAAGCAAGGGAGGAAAATGAACTTTATTTTATTTGTCTAGTCTAATTTGAACTTCCCGAAAGCCAAAATTTATTTTTTATCTTGTTGATAGAGGTTTACTGAGTAGTAAACAAGAATAGCGATAAAAAAATGATTCGAAAGAAAAATGCATTTTTCAGGGTTTTCGTTTAATTCTGATAAACTAACCGTTCTATTTGATTTAATTTTTGTTCAAAGGAAAAAAAGCATGGAGCTGAAATAACTCACTCAGAACACCTTTTAAAAGATTACGTGGTACAATTGCATCCAATAAGCCCTTACGTAATAAAGATTCAGCCGCTTGTGAACCTTCAGGCACGGCTTTTTTCAATGTTTGTTCAATTACTCTTTTACCCGCAAATGCAATATAGGCATAGGGTTCGGCAATAATGATATCCCCCAACATACCAAAACTAGCTGTCACCCCACCGGTAGTAGGAGATGTAAGAATTGATATATAGAATAACTTTTTACTTGATTGATAATCACATAAAACCGAAGAAATTTTAGCCATTTGCATCAAACTTAAACTTCCTTCTTGCATTCGTGCTCCTCCGGAAGAACACACTAAAATAAGAGGTAAACATTGATTGGTAGCATACTCGATCAAACGAGTTATTTTTTCGCCTACTACGGATCCCATACTACCCCCCATAAACTGAAAATCCATAACCCCAAGGGCTACCGGAATACCGTTTAGTTGACCTGTACCTGTTTGAACAGCGTCAGTCAATCCTGTGGTTTTTTGAGCGGAGTCAATACGATTTTTATAAGATTCCTCCCTCGAATGAAATTTAATGGGATCCGCAGAGACCATGTCTTCATCCATAGGATTCCAAGTACCCGGATCAATCGAAAGCTCGATTCTCTCTGAACTACTCATTTTCAAATAATGTCCACATTGTTCACAAACATTCATTTTGACTTTCTTATACATTAATCCATAACAATTGTCGCATTGAATCCACAATTGATTGTAGTTTTGAGTTATATCGAAATCCTTAGAACTTATTAAATTACTACGATTCCTATTAGTTCTTATCTTGTCATTTTTTCTTTCACGAATCTTTCCACTTTCACTACAAATGAAATTATAAATGTAATTGTCATTGGAATTTTTACTATCGCTTAAAAAGTGACTATCAATACAGATGTGAGAACGAAAATAAGAATCAATGCAACTATTAATGTGATTAGTACAATTATATTTAGTATCCTTAATGTAAGGATCATAGTGCAGATCGTTGTCACCTTTAGATCTATTATTCAG